GGGCTAAAACAAGATGTCGATGTCTATAATAAACCAAAGTCATCGTTTAATGCTTAATTTAATTTTGCTTCAAGAAAAAAGGAAGATTTAGTTACGATTCGAAATAGACTTTTCTGTCATTCTTTATCCATAGATCTTTTATTCATACTTATTTCATTGGAAGGCTTGATCCAATTTCAAAAATTCTGTTTCATAATTTAAAAATCCAATTTTTAAAATTTATCTAATCGCCTTTTAGATACAAATCATGAGAATGCCTATTTTTCCTTGAGTGCTTCATTGAGAGGGAAAAGATTTAATCCTTTTAAGAAATAAAGTTTTTGGTCAGAATATGAGCCAAAGGATCCCTTAACTATTAGGGAGGATTAATAGAACGAGTCACACTTTTACCACTAAACTATACCCGCTACAATACAATTATTGTATATAAATGAACCTTTTGTCGAGTAATAGTGTGTGGCACAGGATCATAAAAGAATCATAAAAATGAGAGCACTGCTATATTGTCTTTTTTTAGGGAACCCCTTTGAGATTGTGAAAAAAAAAGAAGAAGCATGAATTCTGTATGATTTTTATATCATTTTATCCTCTATCAGAGAAGTCAAAATAGTTCTAATTAGGATTAGGATTGTTCTTGTTTCAATATCAATAATAACAACTATTTTTGTTTTTGAGTTTTGAATCAAATAGAGATTTTTTTTTTTTATGAAAAATAAAAATCTCTATTTGATTTTTTGTATTTTATAAATTTAGTTGAACCAGTCTTATTTAGTTTCTATTTTTTAGATCACTCAATCAAAAATATTGATTAAAAGCAAAAGTCCTATTAATATAAAAAAGTAATAGGAATCTAATGAAATAAAAATTGCATATGCATAATTAAATACAAATTGAAAATGAAAGTAATTCAAAAATAAAATAAAAATAATGAAGAGAACTAAAAAAAGGAGAAAAGCACTCTTCCTTTTCAAGTTTTCCTTGTTCTGCAAATATAGGATAAAGATAGTAAGTCCCTTTTTGCAATTTGGAGTGGAGAGATGGCTGAGTGGACTAAAGCGTCGGATTGCTAATCCGTTGTACGATTTATTTGTACCGAGGGTTCGAATCCCTCTCTTTCCGCTTGCATTGATTGCTTGGCACTTTTCTTATCTTTCAAAATGACTTTTTTAATTGAATTTATTTTTACTTTTTTTTTTACTTTCATTTCCATTTTTTTATTTCATTTAATAGTTCAAGATGTAGAAAAGATGAAATGCCAAGAACATTCAAAAATAAAGCAAGCCCCAAAAACCTTCTTTTTATTCTTCACGTCCAGGATTACGTCCTGGATCATTAGATAAAAATCCGAAGATGAAGAGTGAAACAAAGAATATTACTACTGTGTAGACACAGAGTTTGAGAGTAAGCATTACACAATCTCCGAGATCTTTTTTTGTTGAAAAAAAAAGAAAGAAAATAGATTTTCTATTTTTTTTATCTATCACAAAAATATTTTGAAATTCATAAAATAAAGTACTTTCTCGAAAGAGAAAAGGCTTTTTATAAATTCAGTTTTATTTGAATATTTTTTTTTTTTCAGAGTAGAATATTTTATTACAAAAAATTGGCTTTCATACTTATGATTTTATATTGCGTATTGGGACGGGCTCTAATCGAATTCTAATAAACTCGAATCTAATTCTAATACCACTAAACTATACTCGCTAGGATCCAATTATTGTATATAAATGAACCTTGTTAATCTTATGTTATGAATTGCTAGAATTTTTTTCTCGAATAAATTGAGGGCAATAGTTAAAGATCTTATCGAAAACTTACAGCAGCTTGCCAAACAAAGGCTAATAGAAAAAAGAACAGAGGGATTACTGGCATAACATCTACGATTGGATTCAAAAAAGCATAGGCTTCGGGCAATTTTGTGAAGAAAAAACTTTTAGAATAAAGGTCAGAATTAAAACAGATAGAAATCAAACTAAAAAAATTTAGCATAAGAAAATTTTTGTTCTTGAGGATAAGTCAATTTTGACTGAGTTAGTCATAGATTTTTGATAAAAAAATTTAATAAAATAAGATTAAAGTAAGGTAGACAAAAAACCTGCCTTTAAGCTTATCCAATCAAAAATCCTTTCATTCTCAAATCAAAAAGCAAAAAAAGAATAGAAGAAACCCCATTTTCATATAATATCTTAATTGAATTAGATATTATGATCAAGAAATTCACTTTCCTTCTATAGCTACACATATGAAAATCCAACCAATAAGTTAAACTTGACAAAAAAGCAATATCGAGCTTAATATTTAGATGAAAATTACTCTTTCTTAGTGTATGCGTGGGGCGTGGCCAAGTGGCAAGGCAACGGGTTTTGGTCCCGGTATTCGAAGGTTCGATTCCTTTCGCCCCACCGCATACCTAGAATGAGTCTTGAACAATCTAGCGGGGCGCGTGTCCGAGTGAGAAGGCATCGGGTCTTTTACCCGCCGTCGGAGGTTTGATCCCTCCCGCGCCCTCCCCACCACCCCCTATCCATAAAAGAAAATAAAAAAATTGCATGCGGAGCTTTTCGGGAATAAGATAGCTAGTATGCCGGGGGTGTTTGGTTTATCTGAAGGGTTCCACTTTTGGTGGTAGAACCAGCAACTTGGGGTGGGCAAGTTATGGGTTCCATTTTTTTTTTTTAGATCTGAATATTGATATACTAGTTCCGGGTTCTAGTCCCGGGTAACCCTTTCTAATTAGCATATTGAAATGCTATGAAGTCGTAATTTATTCAAAAATCCTCTCTTAAAGCTAGATAAGATCCCAAAGATCTATCTATCCATCAATCTTCATAGTCGTTGACAAAGGTATAGAAATTGGATCTTTTTGAAAAACTAAAAAGACTCTTAACAAAATAATAAATAGTTGACAGAATAACCCAGAGGAGCTTCAATAAAAAATGAAGCTCTAAGGTATAGAAAGGTATCATCGATACATATTCATAATCAAAAAATCGCGGATAGGAGGAACCGCCGATGACAAAAAATTTCCATGCTGATTATGAGGACTTGGATCTAGCTCTAAAACAACTGAAAATAGAGGAGCAAACTATCATAGAGAAACTCCAATCTCGAGAGATGAAACTTGAGGAGCTTTCTTTGCTTCTCAAAGACTTTCTCAAACCTGATTTAATGATAGAGCTCGTTAACATACAGGAAACCCTAATGAAAGCCAACTTGGTTATTGCAAAACTGGATGACTTCGATTTACCAAACCTGGATAAGGAAAATTTATTCAGAATGGTAGTACATTTAAGTCTCATGGTTAGAGAATTTGGTAAAGTTTTGACTAATCGATTTTTGGATTTCGGTCCAGACTTCATTATCAAAACTTACTTAGCAAAATTTGGTGAATCTGCAGTTACTAAGCAAGGCAGCCCATTTAAGACCGAAAAGGGTAACCCATTTAAGTCCGAAAATGGTAACCGATTTAAGTCTGATAATGGAAGTCCTTTTTAATCGGATAATTAGTTATTTGTTCCAGTTTGAACGTCTCATCAATGAAATATTCTCAGAATTCTTCATTGATTAGACTATTCTACAGGTGAGGGGGAGATGAATGTGTATAATAAAGAGTCTATTGAGAAAGATAGTTTTCAAAAACTAAAAAAAAAGAGCGATTGGCTTGAAAAAGTAAAGGATTTCTAACTGTCTTCTTCTGCTCTAATGAACATAAACCAATTAGGGCGGAAAAAGGGGTATGCTAGAGAATCCGTTGATGAGTTTGTTTTTATTTTCGAGGTATCCATTGGATTATTATTATACTTTGTTTTTACTCTATCGCACTATGTATCATTTAATTAAATTTAATAACTCAATAAATAGAACTCAATAAATCCCTTATCCTTGTTTCAATCAAATCGAATTCAAATTCAATTACATAAAAAAAAGGAAGCACATAAAATGCGGGAAGAGGAATATCAAAGATTTTTAGACGGTCAAACGTACTTGCTATACCCACTGATCTTTCAAGAGTATCTTTATACACTTGCTCATGCTCATAGTTTCAGTTATAAAAATAAATTGAGTTTCCTAATTGTAAAACGTTTAATTACTCGAATGTATCAACAGAATCATTTGATTCTTTCGGATAAGAATTATAAACAAAATATATTTTATATATACAACTACAATTATTATTATCAAATAATATCCGAGGGGTTTGCACTCATTGGGGAAGTTGCATTTTCGCCACGGTTTGTGTTTTCTTTAGAAAATTCAGAAATATTGAAAGTTCAGAATTTACGATCCATTCTTTCAATATTTCCTTTTTTAGAAGATCAATTTCCATATTTAAATTCTCTATCCGGTGGCTTACTACCCTACCCGATTCATCTAGAAAAAGTGGTTCAAACCCTTCGGTACTGGCTGAAAGATCCTTCTTCTTTGCATTTATTACGACTCTTTCTTCACGAGTCTTGGAATTGGAAGAGTCCTTTTTTTCCAAAGCAAAAAAGTGCTTTTTTTCAAAAAAGAAAAAGAACAAAAAGGAATCTAAGATTCGTTCTATTTTTATCTAATTCTCTTGTATATGAATACGAATCCATTTTCTTTTTTCTTCGTAGCCAATTCTTGCATTTACGATCCAAGCATTTTCGGGTTCTTTTTGAGCGAATCTATTTCTATGGAAAAGTAGAGAATTTTACAGAAGTTTTTGCTAAGAAGTTTATAGACGTTTTTGCTAATAGTTTTCAAGTTACTATACAGTTGTTCAAGGACCCTCACATGCATTATGTTCGCTTTAAAAGACAATTCTTTTTTGCTTTAAGGGGTACGCCCCTTAAAGCAAAAAAGTGGAAATACTACTTTGTTAATTTATTTCAATGTCATTTTTTTGTGTGGGTTCAACCAAAAAAGCTCTATATATATCTATTAGATGAGTCTTCTCTCGACTTTTTGGGTTATCTTGTAAATGTAGAATTCACTCCTTCAGTGATACGAAGTCAAATGCTACAACATTCATTTCTAACAGAGAATACGATGAAGAAACTGGATACAATAGTTCCACTTAACCTTTTGATTCAATCCTTGACAAAAATGAAATTTTGTAACAAAGTAGGACATCCTCTTAGTAAACCGCCCTGGGCCGATCCATCGGATTCGGATCTTATTGACCGATTTGTGTGTATATGCAGAGACCTTTCTCAGTATTTTAGTGGATCCTCAGACAAAAAGAGTTTGTATCGACTAAAATATATACTTCGATTTTCTTGTCTGAAAACCTTTGCTCATAAACACAAAACCAATATACACACTTTGGCGAGACAACTAGGTTCAGATTTTTGGGAACCTTTTTTTACAGAAGAACCGGTTGTTTTGCCTTTGGTGATCATACCAGGTCCTTCACCTACACATCTTGATCGAGAGTTAGAAAAGTTAGATACAGATCGGCTTTGGTTTTTGAATATGAAATTGGTATTTGGTTATTTAAATGTTGATATTTAACGATCTCGTCAATCAGGAATAATGAGCTGTGAAAACATGGAAATAGAAATGAAATTCGCCATAAAAAAAGGAAGAGAGGTAACAATTGATTTCTTGCTATCCTATTATGAAAGGGTCATGCAATATACGAGTAAGGATTGAGTAATTGAGTATTCCACTTTCTTAGTGCTTTCATCTAGTGAGGGAGCCGAGTTGTAGATGTATACATAGGGAAGTGTGCGATGAAAAAGGCAAGCACGGCTTGGGGAGGGATTTTTTTACCATTGAAATTTTCTACGCAAGCCTATGGAATTGTTGATTTTGTTATCACAAATCGCGAGGATAGGTGGGAAGCAATTTATGAAGACGATTAAACCCAACCGGATTCACTAAATTAGCAAAGAAAGTCATACATTGGAAAGGAAAGTCTTTTACAACTATTTAACAACCCGCGTATTGGTCGATACGTGGGTTTTTAAATAAAGAAATACATTTTAAAACGAGAGGTAAAATTATATGGGCACTTTTTCTTGCCGAAAACTTTTTCGCCACCAGGCTCAGGTTATCATCCAGGTGATCTTTGACAGTAGAACGAATTCAGCGCGCATGATTCATCTTATCGTCTCTATTCTGACCTGCCGGCAGGTTTCTATCATTTTAGTCTTGCTTGTCTTCATTTTAGCCATTAGTCTATATAAAATATGGAAGCACCCGCCTCAAAAAGGGCGGCTAAGGGTTATTGCGTACTATATTGAAATTTTCCGTAAATGGGTGGTGCGACTTTTTGTCGCGGTACTTTGGGCGAGTGCGGCGCACATAGTAATCTATGAGATTAAGTTCTTACTTAACCCACCGCCCCCCCCGCCGCGCGTAGCTCGGGTTTTACATATCGGATTTTTCTTATTGAATGTGTTCTCGACGTTACTTGGACTGTGGGAATGGGAGCACGACCGAGAACCGTTCGTCGTCTTCTGGAACGACCTCCTTTGGCCTGAATTCTACGACGACTAGTATAGGATGGTGGGCCGAGGAGGGGCTACTAAAGGTAGTCCGTTTGATTCTAAAAGTAAGTAAGGGAATTCAGTGAAATCAAAATTCAATCGTTCCCTAGTTGCACTAGGTGCAATGCGTGGGGAATTTATTGACCTCTTTCGTTGAAATCAATTGCTGCGTTAATTGATTATTCAAATGGAAGATATCACGGCAAGCAGTTACAAGAGTATTGCAATTAGTTCACGAATCCGTTTATTTTTAATTTCACTAATTGCAATGGAAAATCTTGGTGAACTGAGTGAAATGGACAAGCTACTTGCACTGCGTCAAATTAAACTGCGTGGCGAAAGGTTTGCCTTTTTGAAACTTAGAAATCAAACTGACCCGAGTCAAATTGAAAGCCACAGGGCGGAAATGGCTAAAATCGAAACAATTTGTTTTCTAATTACAATTGAGAAGATTCATGAAATGATTAGAAAACAAGATTAATGAGATAATTAGTAAACTTATTGAAATGGAAAATAGGAGTGAAATGAGTGAAATGGAAAATAGGAGTGAAATGGGTGAAGGGGAAAATAGGAGTGAAATGGAAAATAGGAGTGAAATGAGTGAAGGGGAAAAGCGTGATGAAATCGAGAGTACAATTTTAACTAAAAATGAAAATTCTACAGCTCTTATCAGACCAAGAGATTTTAGCCATCTCTGGGTTGTGTGCGACTTTTGCGACGGAATGACCTATCACAAAATTGCTAAGGAAAAAATGCATATTTGTGAATTTTGTGATTCTTACATAAAAATGAATAGTTCGGAGCGCATTGCCCTTTTGCTTGATTCAAATACTTGGGAGCCTATGGATCAACAAATGCGTTCCTGCGATCCCATTCACTTTGATTCCTTAGATCCCCTTCACTTTGATTCCTTAGATCCCCTTGAAGATCCCCTTGAAGATCCCCTTGAAGATCCCATTGAAGATCCCATTGACTTTGATTCCGTAGATCCCCTTAACGATCCCATTGGCTTTGATTCCTTAGATTCCCTTGAAGATCCCAGTGACTTTGATCGGTGGTCGGAGTTAGAGGCCGTCGCCGATTCATATTATCGAGATCTAGGGATCTGCATTTATGTAGATAAAGAGGAAGTCCCTTTCCATAAAGCAAGTGATTCAGAAGACGAAGGAGAGGGGGAGCCCGCGGTCGTAAATTCAGATGACGAAGGAGAGGGGGAGCCGGCGGTCGTAGATCCAGATGACGATGAAATAGAAGTAGGGGTCCTAGTAGAAGGGGAAATAGAGATAGAAGACGATGAAGATCTTGATTGGCTCATATTCCCAGAAGAAGAAGAGGAAGTAGAGGTAGAAGATGATGAGCCTTATATAGATAAAATTAAGCGGAATGAAAGAAAGACGGGATTGGCTGAGGCTGTTGAGACAGGAACTGGTGAATTAAACGGCATTAAAATAGCAATGGGTGTCATGGATTTTCGTTTTGTGGGGGGTAGTATGGGATCTGTAGTAGGCGAGAAAATCACTCGTTTGATTGAGCATGCTACCAAAGAATTTTTACCTCTTATTATAGTGTGTGCTTCTGGAGGAGCACGTATGCAAGAAGGAAGTTTGAGCTTAATGCAAATGGCTAAAATATCTTCCGCTTTATATAAGTATAGGGATCAGAAAAATAAATCGAATCAAAAGTTATTTTATATATCGATTCTTACAACTCCCACGACTGGTGGGGTGACAGCTAGCTTTGCTATGTTGGGGGATATCATTATTGCTGAACCTGATGCTTACATTGCATTTGCCGGTAAAAGAGTAATTGAGGAATTATTCAATATTGAAGTACCGGAGGGTTCCCAAGAAGCCGAAGTTTTGTTTGAAAAAGGATTCTTGGATCTAATCGTGCCGCGTAATCTTTTAAAAAGCGTTTTGACTGAGTTATTGCAGTTCCACTCCTTTCGTTTCGATCCCAGTCTATTTAGTCCAAAATTGATTAGACGAATCGTCCAAAATTTCGTCAAAAAATAGGAAAACGAGACTCTTAACCTTAACTCACGCAGCAGTCAGCCTTCATCAATTAAATTAGCAGGGAATCAAATAGGTAAAAAAAGTAACTCAAATACGAATCCGAATGAAATAAAACGAATCTTCTCTTCTTACCTATGTCGAGAAAAAAAGGGGGTGTAGAAAAAATGGAGTCTTGTCTATTATTCTATATCTTCATTTCTTCCGATAATCCCCCTTTTCTTTTTTATTAAAAATGACTAAAAATTCCTCTTGGTGGATTGCTGGATCCTATTAAAAAAAAAAAAAAAAAAATTTTATATAGAATCTAAGCTATACGCGTAAAGAACTTTTTATTCCAATTGAATTATTCAATAAAGACTCAATTCTTTTAAATTTTGAAAAAAAAAGTTCAAAAACTCAGAAAATTCAAGTTCTAAGATAAGACAAGAAGAAGAAAATAAGAGTAAACTAGGGGGATTTTCATCCATTTATTTCATATTGAACAATGAAAAAGTCCATTTAGGTAGTTTGAAATTCCTTGCACTATTATAGATCTATGTAGCTATATAGTATAGTATGATATAAAAATTAAGAAATACTCAGAAATACTCAAATTAATAAATTATAATGATTATAAGATCTCTTTCTAACAATAAACAATATAAGAAGCTAAAAAAATGGTTATAACAATATAATAATAAGTTGTAACAATCAAATAAGAATTCTAAGAAAAAAAAAATGAAATAATAAATAGTTACACATATTAAATAATGCGAGGTGCCGATTCTATGACAATTCTCAACAATTTACCCTCTATTTTTGTGCCTTTAGTGGGTTTAGTATTTCCGGCAATTGCAATAGCTTCTTTATTTCTTTATGTTCAAAAAAACAAGATTCTTTAGATCCGATGGGAAAATGTTTCATCTCTTTTTTTTTTTTCAAGACTTAAGCGTGGCTCATAAGCCAGATATATATCTAGTCAATTAGGGTATAATGAATGGTATAGCGGGTATACCGTCTGGTCTCTCCTTCAAACATAAATAAAATAATTATTATACATACAGGTGTAAATAGAATATATAAATAAATGGGCTTATTTCAAATAAATGGGCTTATTTCAAATAAATGGGCTTATTTCAAATTGAAAAGCAATCCAAATTGAGTTCCACGCCTAAAAAAATGCAAAGCCAATGTATCCATATGTGTTGAGATAGGGAATCGTCTGAGCAGGATGCTATTTTTATTTGAATTTGAATTCCATTTTTGATCGAAGGAATTCCTCCTAAAAATGGACATCCGAATAAATGTAGTAATGTGAGTTGATGAAAGTGATTTCGAAAACAAACAAAAGCAAGTCAAATTCATTTGGTTGGGCTAGTCTTCTCTTTCCAATAAAATGAAACTAGATTGAGTATGAGTTGGCGATCAAAACATATATGGATAGAACTTATAGTGGGGTCTCGAAAAACAAGTAATATCTGTTGGGCCGTTATACTGTTTTTAGGTTCATTAGGATTTTTTTTGGTTGGACTTTCCAGTTACCTTGGCAGAAATGGGATATCTTTATTTCCGTCTCAGCAAATCCTTTTTTTTCCACAAGGCATCGTGATGGCTTTCTATGGTATCGCCGGTCTATTTATTAGCTCGTATTTGTGGTGCACAATTTCGTGGAATATAGGTAGTGGTTATGATCGATTCGATAGAAAAGAAGGAATAGTCTCTCTTTTTCGTTGGGGCTTTCCGGGAAAGAATCGTCGTATCTTACTCAGATTTTTTATGAAAGATATTCAGTCTATCAAAATAGAGGTTAAAGAGGGTATTTATCCTCGACGTGTTCTTTATATGGAAATCAGAGGCCAGGGAGCTTTTACTTTGACTCGGACCAATGAAAATTGGACTCCACGAGAAATTGAGAAAAAGGCGGCGGAATTAGCCTATTTCTTGCATGTACCAATTGAAGTATTTTGAAATGCACTCAAGAATGAACATTTTCTTAGGAGCAAGGAAAAAAGAATCTTTCTTTTTTCTATAGGCCTAAGTGAATTGAAATTTCGTCATAGTATTCTATATTGATGAAAAGAACAAAAAAAATCTTCTACTTATTTATTCTAATTCTTATTTCTTTATTCTATATATGTATTATATGATCGAATCGTGTATTATATCATATAGTCAAAAATAGAGTAAATAATAGAGTATATACTAAATAAGAATAATAGAGTATATACTAAATAAGTATATAATCAAAAATTTTATACTAAATAATATATACTAAATAATAAAGTAAACAAAAACTTTATTATTCGCAATTTGTTTATGGGTATGTAAATTCATTTAATTCATTAACAAAAGAAGTACAAAATCAAAATAATAGACACATCGACGAGATCAAAACGAGGCATTTCGGGCTAAGATCTAATAAGAGATAGACTCAAGAAATTCTATATATATCTCTTTTCAATATTGAATTCGCAATTGATACGATAGATCCTATCTTGTAAATACTCTTTTTTTTTTGTTAATCCACCTTTCTTTTTTTGCCCTTAACTTACCACCCGTTTTTGATCATGACATCATACTATTATTCCAAAATAGATCTCCCATTTTTCTGGTAACTGCAGGCGGTCCGCCACTTTCTTATATATATTATTGGTATATATTCTATTGGATTTGTTAGTTTGATATAACCGAAGGGAATTATTGCATCTAGAACTCTGAATTTGAAATGGCTTTTTTGAACATTCTTCAACAAGAGGGATTTTTTTTTTTTATTTGAATAATTGAGAGATCTGAAAACAATATTTTTTTCTTCATTCGTATACTCTTTCTTAAATTTCTGACATTTTTTCTAAGTTCAGGATCGAACTAATGATTTAAAAATTTAAAATCGAGAATCCATTTAGAGGTTCCAAGGCATGCTGTGAACTTCTGATGCATCATATAGAGGCGACGAATGAGTTGGCTTCATTAACAATTCACAGACAACAAAATGAAAAACAAAAAAGCATTCATCTTCGTTCTTTATCTTACATCTCTAGTATTGTTGCCCTCGTGTATCTCTTTTTTGGTTCATAAAAGTGTGGAATTTTGGGTTATTCATTTTGAAAATACTAGTCAATCTGAAATTGTTTTCAATACTATTCAAGAAAAGAGTATGATAGAAAAATTCATAGAATTAAAGGAACTCTTCTTGTTGGACGAAATGATAAAGGAATATCCGGAACCACGTCGACAAAAGTTTATTATCACAATGCACAAAGAAACGCTCCAATTGATCAAGATGTACAATGAGGAGCGTATCCAGATGTTTTTTCACTTCTGGACAAATATAATCTGTTTCATTATTCTAAGCGGTTATTATATTCTATGTAATGAAGAACTTCGTTTTCTTAATTCTTGGATTCAAGAATTTCTATATAACTTAAGTGACACAATAAAAGCTTTTTTTATTATTTTAGTAACTGATTTTTGTGTAGGATTCCATTCACCTCACATTTGGGAACTCATGATTGAATCTGTCTACAAGGATTTTGGCTTTCCTCATAACGATCTAATTATATCCATTCTTCTTTCCAGTTGTCCAGTCATTCTCGATACCATTTTTAAATATTCAATCTTTTTTTATTTAAATCGTCTATCTCCGTCACTTGTAGTGATTTATCATTCAATGAAAGAGTGAAAAAGGATTCACCTATCCAATTCGAATCCTTGTTATTTTGCCCTTAAGCAAAACATTGAAAATCTTATTTTTTTATAATTTTTTTGCTATACATGGAAACGTCTAAGCGATGGGGATTCCTCCTGTATTTTACTGAAAAATCTTTCAGTAAAATAGCAGCATCATGGGTATGGAACTAGACTAGCGACCTACCTAATTTTATTGTAGAAATTTTTGGCATCAACGACTGTACCATGCAAACTAGAAAGAGCCTTTCTTGGATAAAAGACGAGATTACTCGCTTCATTTCTGTATCACTCATCATATATATAACGACTCAGGTATCCATTTCAAATGCATATCCTATTTTTGCGCAGCAGGGTTATGAAAATCCACGTGAGGCAACAGGTCGTATTGTATGCGCCAATTGTCATTTAGCTAATAAGCCTGTGGATATTGAGGTTCCGCAAGCGGTCCTTCCAGATACTGTATTTGAAGCAGTTCTTCGAATTCCTTATGATATGCAACTGAAACAAGTTCTTGCTAATGGGAAAAAGGGAGCTTTGAATGTGGGGGCTGTTCTTATTTTACCCGAGGGGTTTGAATTAGCCCCAGCAGATCGTATTTTGCCAGAGATGAAAGAAAAGATAGGCAATCTTTCTTTTCAGAGTTATCGACCCAATAAAAAAAATATTCTTGTGATAGGACCTGTTCCTGGTCAGAAATATACTGAAATTACCTTTCCTATTCTTTCTCCGGACCCCGCTACTAAAAAAGATGTTCACTTCTTAAAATATCCCATATATGTAGGTGGAAACCGGGGAAGAGGACAAATTTATCCCGACGGGAGCAAGAGTAACAATACGGTTTATAATGCGACAGCTGCGGGTAGAGTAAGCAAAATCATACGAAAAGAGAAAGGGGGGTACGAAATAACCATAACAGATGCCTCCGAGGGGCGTCAAGTGATTGATATTATACCTCCAGGACCAGAACTTCTTGTTTCAGAAGGTGAATCCATCAAACTGGATCAACCATTAACGAGTAATCCTAATGTGGGTGGATTTGGTCAGGGTGATGCGGAAATAGTACTTCAAGACCCATTACGTATCCAAGGCCTTTTGTTCTTCTTGACATCGGTTATTTTAGCACAAATTTTTTTAGTTCTTAAAAAGAAACAGTTTGAGAAGGTTCAATTGTCCGAAATGAATTTCTAGATCTGCGGATTTATCAACTTCTTTACTTTATTTAATCAAAGAAAAAAATTTGTGTTGGCAAGGCAATTATGTATCTCTATGGATCTATGGCAATTCAATTATGTATCTATGGTATGATAAAAAAAAAAGGGTGAAAATATTTTTTCTTTCTCTTCTTTTTTTACCAGATTTTTAGCATTAATTCTACTTCATTTCTAGTAATACTATGTATAGTATTGGTAAGATATAGTATTTGTAAGAAACTTATATCAATCATATCCTCTTTTTTGAAATTGAAATAGGAGGAATGAATGGGATTAGGTCATTATTGTCTTGTCAGATTTAATTGTCACAAAATGTATCAAATAGTTTTCACTTTTTTTTTCATAGAATAGAATCTTTTGAATAGAATCTTATAGAATGTGATTCGAAGCATAAGATAAGTAAACGAAGAGGCAAAGAAGAAAATAAATCAAATGATGGGGGGAAATATTACTCTATTCGGCTTCCTAGTCTTTTTCCTAGTCTAGGTTTCGACACAAAAAAAGGATCTGGAAAATTCCCCTTTTTGTGTCGAAATAATAATAATTCTTGATCTCATTCGTCGTTCATAAAAGAGTCAGTCTTATTCTGGTCTGCATTTTTTCTATTTGGCTAGGGTTATCATAACCAACTTTTTTATTTTTTACTAAAAAAAAATGGACGTATTACATAAACAAAAAGTAAAGAACACTTTTTTTGGCAATTAGAACTTTTTCAATCAATTAAAAACAAACTTTCAACTTTGCTGAGATAATTTATGGACGTTGATAAGATCCTTCCATTTAGCAGCACCTTGGGATGGCATAGCCCTCCGGTTAAGGGCGAGATTAAGGTCATTCTAGTAGATATAAAAAAAAGAAGTAAAAGTCTGGGGTTCAGGCTAAAAAACAAAACGAAAGACAAATAAAGAACCCGCAATTCAAATTTAAAGGGATACAAAAATTACACTACAGTTATACAGAAAAAAAGTACGGAAGTTAAAATTGTGAGTTAAGTAAGTTACAACGAGTAAATTACTTGACATAGTCCTGGGAAAGGGGGAGAAAGGTTATGTCGCTAGGGGTGCCACACGTTCCTTTTTTTGATACTGCAGAAGAATTCGATTATTTCTCCTATTTGGAAGATGTTGAGGATTTCGAAGAGAAAGATGAAGATGATGATTTCAAGGACTTTAAAGATGATTACTACGACGAAAGAGCCAAAGAAGAAGAGAGCGAGGAGGAGTGGGTTGAGTTACCTAGTCTCTTTTATGATGCGGGAGTTCTTTTCGTATTTAATAAAATTGATGGTGAAGCGGCAAATAATCTTATCAGTTCTATCCTCTTGCTCAATGATGATGATGAACACATTGAGGAGTTGACTTTTTATATTAATTCTCCAGGCGGCTTCCTAAAGCCGGGACTTGCCATTTTTGACATAATGCAAAGTTGTGATTTGGACTTGGGCCTCAATACAGTTGGACTAGGGCTGGTTGCCTCAACAGCATCTTTGATACTCTCCGCAGGCGACCTAGGCTGTCGGTGGGCATTCCCTCATACGCGGGTAATGATGCATCAACCAGCTGGTAAGTTTAGTCCTAAGCGCGACGAGCAAAAACAAGAAAAAAAATTCAATACTCGTAGGATGCGGGACCTCACCTCATTCACAGACGAGCTATTGGACTTGCGACAGAGGATAATAGACGTGTATGCCTTCACAACGGAAAACGATCCGTACGTTATATCTAGGGACATCGAACGAGACTTTTTTATGTCAGCAGAAGAAGCGCAAGCCTATGGAATTGTTGATTATGTTATCACAAATCGCGAGGATAGGTGGGAAGAAATTTATGAGGACGATTAAACCCAACCGGATTCACTAAATTAGCAAAGAAAGTCATACATTGGAAAGGAAAGTCTTTTACAACTATTTAACAACCCGCGTATTGGTCGATACGTGGGTTTTTAAATAAAGAAATACATTTTAAAACGAGAGGTAAAATTATATGGGCACTTTTTCTTTGCGAAAACTTTTTCGCCACCTGGCGAAAAAAAAAAAAGTTATATTCCGAATTACGATACATATTTTTAGCGTTCTAAGGGATAAAGATCGCCTGGTTAAGGTTGTCCATCAGATTGACCAGGCGATCTTTGACAGTAGAACGGGTCGAGTGGACAAGATTATTATTATCATCTTTATTCTGACCTCCCCTCTGGCTCTTTTCATTTTACAAAAAATTTCCTATAAAAGAGTCTGGGAGTACCTGAAAAAAAGAGTCTGGGAGTACCTGAAAAGATTCTGGGAGTACCTGAAAAGATTCTGGGAGTACCTGTCTGAAAGAAGGTGGCTACGATTTATTGTGTACCAGATTGTGTACCAGATTGAAAAGTTATATGTTGAAATATTCTTTCGCCCTTTCTTTTACACTAAATGGGGGGTGCGACTTGTTTCCGCGGTAAAGGATGCGGCTCACGAATCGATAAAGGTATCCATACTTTTACATATGCTAGTCTTCGTATCAAGATTAGTACAACCTGAGGGCCCGGCCCTACCGCGCGCCACCACGCTGCGCGGATACCTGGCTGTTCAGATCGGAGTGTTCTTATGCCTGTTGCTCCCATACATATTACTTTATTGGCTCAAGGAAATAGAGATCCCCATCGAGGTTTTCTTTTGGGAAGACAAGTGGTCGGGAGGTCGGCCTTAGTGATCCGACGGTGTCAAGTGGAAGGTCCGTCGCTCAACGGATAAAAGTTACTCTAGGGATAACAGGCTGAAATTTGGATGTAGACAAAGCCGGAATTTTTATTCCGGGCTTTGTCTACATCCAATTTTCGGTATTTCGGGCTTTATCTTTCATCCCGGTTAGGAGCTTTGTCTTTCATCCTGGTTAGGATGAGTCTAAACCGGCCCATCACACATACGATTGAACATGCCAACTATTAAACAACTTATTAGAAACACAAGACAGCCAACCAGAAGGGTAAAAAAAACCCCCGCTCTTGCGGGATGTCCTCAGCGACGAGGAAGGTGTACTAGGGTGTATGTGCGACTCGTTTAGATCGGCGGTTGGGACAGCAGAAAATAAATCATTTTTTCCATTCCCCGCGATTCGTGATGAATAGAAATAGGATAGACTGGAGGAATCCCTCATTTGTATCTTTTATTTAAAGGAAAAAAAGATCTATCATATCATTCTTTATTTCTATTTTATATAAAATTTATGGTTTTCTTTGGTGAAAATGGAATCACCTCCTTTTTCAAATTAAACTGCGAAGGAAGACCCGATTGATAGAAAATGATTCTATATTAAGTTAAGCAGGGTAAACCCTATTTAAATTAAAAGATCAAAAAGCAGGCCCCTTTTCTTCTAAGAACGGACTCCGAGGGTCAGCTAATTCAATTAGCGAATCTTCATAATTCAATACCGTTACTGTATAGATGGATCTCGGTGTGAAAGACCTATCGCTGGCTAATTCATAGCTAGAGCCAAAGAGTGTGAACTGTACAAGTTAACAAAAACATTGATTAAATGAGTAAATGAAGAAGGAGCTCCGGTGTATAGAGAAGACCTCACCGTTTACGAAGTAACCATAGAAACGACGGAACCCACTATTTCTTTACTAACTATTCAAATGTAAAATGTCTAATTCTTCTTTCTAATCGAAAATCAGAAGTTGAAATAGCTATTGGTAGTTTTCCATTTTTATAAAGAATATTGTGACTTTTTTTTTTTTTACTTTTATGGATTGTATTTTTTATTCTTTTTATTGATTTCTATTTACTCTTTTTATTTGACTATTTTGATTATTATTATTTAGTATGTTTTTGTTTGATACCTAGTATCGATACATATTTCCTATTTCTAGTAAAAATTTCCTAGAAATAAAATGGTGAGTAGGAAGGTTATAGTAGCAAAAGCCGCTGGAATTCTTTTTTGATACATTGGAAGAATCCGTTTTGTTATTCTATAAAAGGCTAAAAGAATAGCTGACAGAAAAGAAATCAATTAGTTATTCATCAAAGTTTCGCTTATTCAATGACTAGAACTAGACGAGGGTATATAGCTAATCGGCGTAGAAAAAAAATTCGTTTCTTCACATCAAATTTTTGCGGGGGGCGCTCACGACTTACTCGAAGTATGATTCAACAAAAAATAAGAGCCTTAGCGTCGGCGAATCGAGATAGAGATGGGCAAAAAAGAAATTTTCGGCGTTTGTGGGTCGCTCGGATCAATGCAGTAATTCGCGAGAATAGGATATCTATTAACTATAATAGATTAATAAACAATCTCTACAAGAGAAAGTTGATTCTTAATCGTAAAATACTTGCACAAATGGCTATATTGAATAGGAATTGTATTTTTACTATTTCAAAAAACATCCTAAACCCGGCCTAAAATTAGAAAAGAAGGAAATGGAAAAGAATCCATCGGACTAATTCATTTCCATCGCATTCCCCGGAAAATGAATTAGGAGAGGGTAGAATAGAAATAAATAGGAAAAAATAGGATAATAATATGATCAATCCCGTAGGCAAACTGAATAAAACCATTCAAAAAAAAAAACGATTTGTTCTTTCCCAAATCGTTTTTTTCTTCCGATTTTTCAATCTATGTTTCATTTAGTTCGGATTAGAATTTTGATTGAGTAAATAAATCGATTTTTTTTTTCAAGTTCGAGGGCCTGTAGTTCTAGCTTTTCCAGTTTGAGGGCCTGTAGTTCTAGCTTTTCCGGTTCCAGGACCTGTAGTTCTAGCTTTTCCAGTTCGAGGGCCTGTAGTTCTAGCTTTTCCGGTTCCAGGACCTTTAGTTCTAGCTTTTCCGGTTCCAGGACCTGTAGTTCTAGCAAAAAATTTCCTTTTTGCTTTCTCGTTTTTAAGAAAAGGTAAGAAAGCTAAAATTCGAGCTTGTTTTATAGCAAGAGTAATCGATCGTTGTTGTTTTAAAGTAACTCTATTCACCCGCCTAGATAAAATTTTTCCTTGTTTACTAATAAATTGACTAATTAAACCAAGATCACTATAAAAAATTGGATCCCTAGATTTGAGCCGGGGCAACCGTCTACGAAAAGGTCTCTTTTTTTTAAGAAAAGGTCTCTTTTTTTTAAGAAAGGGTCGCTTGGATTTATCCATAATTTGTTTATTCCTTATTTGATTTGAAAACTCCTATTTCGTTATTGGATTTGAAAACTCCTATTTCGTTCGATCGGATCAAAAAAGATACTGATTAAAACTTGAAACTGAAGGAATAGGCTTTTCTTTGTGTCTATGTAAATAGAGAATATATCTTAACATCTTATATGTTACTAGGCCGTGCCATTTTGCATCTTGCTTGTAAAGGCGACAAGTAGATGATGAGATTCCTTCTATTTCTTTATCTCCCCATGAATCGTATGTTTGTAACAACCGGGACAGAATTTTCTCAATTCCAATCGACTAGGCGTATTGTGTCGATTCTTTTGAGTAATATATCTGAAAATGCCTGTTGATTTCTTATTAACACTCTTTTGAACGCAGTTGGTACATTCCAAAATAATCTGTACTCGAACATCTTTTCCCTTAGCCATGAACCCCCTCCTCTATTTTTTTAGTTTGGTTTTCTTTTATTCCTTCAACTCTTCTATTTTCCAATTTTCATTCCCGATTTGAAGTGAAGAAAAGAAAAAAATCTAAGTTACTAACTCGAAATCAAATTAGGAAATATTTCGTTGTAATCAATCTAGTAAGAAGTTATAATACAATAATTTCAAAGTCTATTTCAATTTCAAGTTTAGATTCGAATTGAACTCGAGTATTTTAGTGAAGGATCTTGTATGATATTGTTGTCTTAACCACATTTACGCTTTCGTTCTCTTACTATTAATTTGATCTTAATTTTAGTGAAATGCATTTCCTTAAATGAAAGTCTGGGACGGGACGTTTTGTTGAGTTTGAATTAACTTTTCATCTTTCTCTTTTCTATCTAGAACGTATTGTACTTAAAAACAAAAAAGAAGAGGGAGGATAAGATAGGAGTCTCAGATATTAATTAATTGTATCGCGAATCTTCTTTACCCCCCCATATTCCGTATTAATAACTAGAATGCAAAAAAGGGGAATGTTAATGCATCCGGGAAAAAACGATTGATCTCGATCAATAGACCTGCTAAAGACCCGAACCATAGAGTACTTATTACCGGTGCAACGGATAGATATGTTTTTAAATCTCGCATTCTCAAGACTCCTTACTTTAATTGTAAATTCTAATTGTAGAAATTTAATTTTGATTCATTTCCTATTTATAGTAATACTCTTTTTATTGTAATACATATAGGATCAGATAGATATCTTCAAGTTCACTTGCATTTGTTTTGCCCACAGAATCCCTAATTCAAATTGAAGAATGATTTCCTATTTCATATTCATAGATAGGATTTTCTTTTTTTTTTTTTTTCTTTCAAGAACAAAAAAACTGTCTGTTCTGTCCCAGCATTCGAGAAAGGGACAGCGGGTTTCCTATATTTCCTATATATAGATGATTTTTCATTTTTTTTTTTTTATATGTCGCAAAGGTTATTATTATATGATACTCTTTTTTTATGAGACCAAAAATAAAAAAATGGCACGATAAGTTGTGTATATCACTGGAGAAAATGAACTAAGTATGTGGAAAACACGACGGGCCTTCTCT